TAATAATGGAAATTCCTTGCCTATATATGTTCATTTGTAAGTATATCGTATCTATAGACTTGTGATAAGAGAGAAAGGTTTCTGTCCGGATCCGTTTGTGAAAGAGTAGAGTGAATAAGAAACATAACTAATTTGGAACCGATGACGAAATAAAGAGGTTAGGTAGTAAAATGGGCTCTTTTCTTTTTATTGGGGATAGAGGGACTTGAACCCTCACGATTTCTAAAGTCGACGGATTTTCCCCTTACTATAAATTTCATTGTTGTCGGTATTGACATGTAGAATGGACTCTATCTTTATTCTCGTCCGATTAATCAGTTCTTCAAAAGATCTATCCGAGGAGTGAATGATTTGATCACTGAATATTCGATTCTTCCTTCAATTTGGAATCGATTCACAAGAATTCTTCCATTTTTCATATAAAAAAAATACGGAATCGGATCGTGATTAATTGTTTGATATTTCAGTACGTATATAGGATAGGGTCATCCTTTCTGGAATTTCGATAGAAGGATTCCTATACCAATGTTAATCAACTCCATTCGTTAGAACAGCTTCCTTTGAGTCTCTGCACCTATCCTTTTTTTGGTTCTCGCTTTCTGAACCCTTGTTTTCTGAAAACAGGATTTGGCTCAGGATTGCCCATTTTTAATTCCAGGGTTTCTCTGAATTTGGAAGTTATCACTTAGTAGGTTTCCATACCAAGGCTCAATCCAACCAAGTCCGTAGCGTCTACCAATTTCGCCATATCCCCTTATGAGACCGAGATCTCATTGTGATCCCATCCCCCTCTTTCATTTATTTATGTCGGAACCGTTGAATTCATTAGATACTGATTCCTAATATCGAAAAAAAGTCTACTCCTATTTTATTATTTTATTTATTTGATTTTGATTTCTTGTCCCTATTCTCTATCGGAAGACCCGTATTTGGTCCCATCAGAAATGATTCTATCATTGATGTATCTGCAATTCAATATGGATAGAGATATCCCACATATACATACCCTCCCCCCCTCTCATTTTTCCCGCGCGATTTTTAATACTGGAACGGTCGATATTCATTTTTTTTTTTCGTTCTACCTCCCCCCTTTCTGAATGAAACCAGCGAAATGTCTCATTATGTCTGGATTGCATCCTTATCTTATCCTTTCCTTAGTACCGATCTGCTCTAATATGATTAATCTAATCTGCTATAACTAACTGCTATAAATTAAGTATAATATATAAATTAAGAATTAAAAAAAACATTCTATATAGATATAGTTAGTTAGTTCTATTGCACTTATTTCTGTTATGTGAGCCCGCTTAGCTCAGAGGTTAGAGCATCGCATTTGTAATGCGATGGTCATCGGTTCGATTCCGATAGCCGGCTTTTCAATATTCTTTGATCTCAAGGAATATTGAAAAGACTCCTCTCTTTTTTTCTTTTAAAAATGTCGGGTCACCGATCTATTATGTCGTAGCAACTTCCAACTATGAATAAAAAACGGATTTGATTGGAGCAGTTAAATCTCTACACTACAGAACAAATCAAGAAAGGGGTCCTTCACTTCCTATATATACAAAATAATCCGGATATTGATACAATCCATCTCATTCTTCTTTTGTAGTCTTCTTTTGTAGTACTTCAATAGATTTAGTTTCGTTTATCGTTTAGTTCAGTCTTAATTTAAGTTTATTCTGTAAAATCAAATTTTAACAAGGAGTCTTTATGTCTCGTTACCGAGGGCCTCGTTTCAAAAAAATACGCTGTCTGGGGGCTTTACCGGGACTAACTAGTAAAAGACCTAGATCCGGAAGTGATCTTAGAAACCAATCACGTTTCGGGAAAAGATCTCAATATCGTATTCGTCTAGAAGAAAAACAAAAATTGCGTTTTCATTATGGTCTGACAGAGCGACAATTGCTTAGATATGTTCGTATTGCCGGAAAAGCCAAAGGGTCAACAGGTCAGGTTTTACTACAACTACTTGAGATGCGTTTGGATAACATCCTTTTTCGATTAGGTATGGCTTCGACCATTCCTGGAGCCAGGCAATTAGTTAACCATAGACATATTTTAGTTAATGGTCGTGTAGTAGATATCCCAAGTTATCGCTGCAAACCCCGAGATATTATTACTGCAAGGGATGAACAAAGATCCAGAGCTCTGATTCAAAATTATCTTGATTCATCGCCCCGCGAGGATTTGGCAAAACATTTGACTTTTGACTCATCCCAATATAAAGGATTAGTAAATCAAATAATAGATATTAAATGGATCGGTTTGAAAATCAATGAGTTTCTAGTCGTAGAATATTATTCCCGTCAGACTTGAACCTAACTAAAATAACAAAGCTTCGGACCATTTTGCCCCCCCCTCTTTTTTTTTTTTCACCGAAGAAGGGGTTTGATTCGGATTTTTCTCCCATTCACGTATCACAAATGGATCAGCAGTGAGATTTTCATTCCTTTCCACTCTTTCCGGTATTTTCCGTACTGCAGTAATTAGGAATAGA